AGAAAATTCCTTTTCTTGTGTCGAAGACTAGAAGACAAAACAAATAATACCTCCTAGAATTATTTATTCCCCACATTTCTAGTTCATTCTATATACCCGCTTATTTATGCTAATCTCTATCCCAATTTTATTGCATTGAAATCTAGTATTCTAGTAATACAGTCCTGTCAATTCAATTTGGCTAAAAAAACAAAGAAAGGGGTGGTAAAGCCATAAAATAAAATAGTCTTCTTCAAAGAAAAATCTACCTATTATGACTAAGAGTGCGATACAAGGGAGTCCCCGAAATTCGTAGAAAAAGAGTAAGTAAATAAAAGGTTTTTCGGGATTGATTTTTTTTTTGATAATATAAAAATTGACAACAAAAATTGTGTTCTTTTTACGAACCTGATGTCGATAAATCCGCGAGTCTAGAAATTCATTTCGGCCAATTGAACCTTCTCGAACTGTTTCTTTTTAAGAACCAAAAATATTTGTGCCAAAATAACAGATGCCAAGAAGCCCAAAAGACCTTGGACACGTAATGGATCTTGAAGTACTATTTCTGCATCTCCCTGACCAAATCCACCCACATTAGGATTACTCGTTAATGGTTGATCCAATTTGATGGATTCACCCTCTGAAACAAGAACTTCTGGTCCTGGAGGGATAATATCAACCACTTGACGTCCATCCGATGGATCTGTTATGGTTATTTCATACCCCCCCTTTTCTTTTCGTATGATTTTGCTTACTATGCCCGTTCCTGTAGCATTATAAACTGTATTGTTACTCTTGCTTCCATCGGGATAAATCTGACCCCTTCCCCTATTTCCTCCTACATATATAGGATATTTCAAGAAGTGAGCCTCTTTCTTAGTGGTGGGGTCGGGGGAAAGAATAGGAAAGGCGATTTCACTATATTTCTGGCCGGGGACAGGCCCTATTACAAGAATATTTTTTTTATTAGGGCGGTAGCTTTGAAAAGATAAATTTCCTATCTTTTCTTTCATCTCGGGAGAAATACGATCGGAAGGAGCTAATTCAAACCCCTCCGGTAAAATAAGAACAGCCCCCACATTCAAACCCCCTTTCTTACCATTAGCAAGGACTTGTTTCACTTGCTTATCATAAGGAATTCGAACAACTGCTTCAAATACAGTATCAGGAAGTACTGCTTGTGGAACCTCAATATCAACAGGCTTATTAGCTAAATGACAATTGGCACATACAATACGCCCGGTCGCTTCTCGTGGATTTTCATAACCCTGCTGCGCAAAAATGGGATATGCACTTGAAACGGATGTCCGAGTTATGATATATATCATGAGCGATACGGAAATAGATCGAATAATATCTTCCTTTATCCAAGAAAAAGTATTTCTAGTTTGCATGGTCTAATCGTTGGTCTGAAAATTTCTACAATAAATTGGGTAGGTCGCTAGTATAGTTTCCTATCCACGATTCTGCTATTTATTGGAATCATTTTATTGGAATACTGTTGGAATACTTATAGTATAAAAAAAAATAGTATGAAAACCCACCGGATAGAATGTTTTTAATACTTATGTAGAACTACAAAGTAAGAAACGTTCTAATTGGTGGTGGATCATTTATCAATCATTCATTGAATGATAAATAACTACAAGTGATGGAGATACACGATTTAAATAACGAAAAATCCAATATTTAAAAATAGTATCGAGAATAACTGGAAAGGTGGAAACAAGACCAGATATAATCTGATCATTATGACCAAATCCAAAATCTTTGTACACAGAACCGATCATTAGTTCCCAGCCGTGGGGTGAATGAAATCCGATACATAAATCAGTTAATAAAAGAATCGAAAAAGCTTTTACTGTATCACTTAAGTTATATAGGAATTCCTGAGTCCAAGAGTTAAGAATAACAAGTTCTTCATTACCTAAAATAGAATAACCACTTAGAATAACAAAACAGATTGTATTTGTAGAGAAGTGTAAAATTGTATGGATACGATCCTCGTTGTGTATCTTGATTAATTGGATCGTTTCTTTGTGGATTCCTATAAGAAGCTTTTGTAGATATGTCTCCGAGTATTCCTTGATCATTTCTTCCAAAAAGAGGGTTTCTTCTAATTCTATGAACTTTTCTAGAATACTTTTTTCTTGAATATCATTCAAAAAAATTTCGGATTGGCCGATATTCGCCCAACTAATAACCCAAGATTCCATACTTTTAGTAAATGAAAGAGAAATCCACCAGGGCAGAAATATTATAGATGCAAGATACAAAAGAGGAGTTAATGCTTTCTTTTTTGCCATTTTCCGCCTGTTAATTTTTAATTAACCCACTCCATTTGTCGACTTTATGTGATCTAATATATATTATTTCTTTCAAACATGAGTTCTAGACAAGGCATCAAACCTATTCATCTTTTTTATTTGTTATTTTGTTTTGAATCTAGAAAGAATACATAAATAGACTAAGACTCCACTTCGAATTCGACTGAATAAATAATACAAAATAGTGTTCTCAGATATCTCAATTCATCAAATTCCAAACAAATGTCTCCTTTAAATGAATGGACGCAAGAAGTACTTTAAGGAATGAATATTTTTAAGATTTTGAAATGAAAGAACCCTTTATTCTATCAAAATATAGAATATTTCAAAAAAAAATTCCAACGATTCCCGATTCCCCATAGTCAAGAATAGAATAATTTAGAAAAATATATTGTGATGGTCAAAAAAAAGAGCGGCAAAACAAGACAGAAATGGGCCAGTTATCATTATTAAGAAAACCCTTTTTTATTATTGGTTATTATTGGATAGTTAAAGAACACAAATGAAAAGATAAAAAGGTCGATTAACAAAAAGAAAATAATTTACAAGATACGGTTTATCTACATCTAAAGTATCACTTAGTTATAGAAAAAACAGGATTCTTGCATTTTTCCCTCCTGCTGAGAAAGCATTCATTCTTCAGCGCAGTTCCTTTCTCAAAATCAAAATACTTCAATTGGTACGCGCAAGAAATAGGCCAATTCCGCGGCTTTTTGTTCAATTTCTCGTGGAGTCAAATTCTCATCAGTACGGGTCAACGGAATAGCCCCCCGGCCTCTGATATCCATATAAAGGACACGACGAGCATAAATACCCTCTTTAACTTCTATTCGAACGGATTGAATATCTTTTATATGGAATCGAAGGAATATGCGACGATTTTTTCCAGGAAATCCCCAACGAAAAATACACACTATCCCTTCCTTTCTATCAAATCGATCATAACCACTACCTACATTCCAGGAAATTGTGCACCACAAATAGGAACTAATAAACAGACCCGCGATTCCATAGAAAGACATCACGATCCCCTGTGGAAAAAAAACGATTTGCTGAGACGGAACAAAAGATATCAAATTTCTACCAAGAAAACTGGAAGTTCCAACCAACAAGAATCCTAATGAACCTAAAAAAACGATAAGGGCCCAGCAAAAATTACTTAGTTTTCGAGACCCCGTTATAAGTTCTATCCATATACGTTCTGATCGCCAACTCATACTCCATCCCATTGCATTTTATTGAAATTGAGAGACTATCCCAAATGATTTTGACTTTACTTTTTTTGTTTCCGAATGCACTTTCATCAACTAGCACTAGTTTGATGTGAACTAGCACTAGTTTAATGGGAACTTTTAGGAGTAATTCATCAAATTGTTTAGATCTAAAATAATAACATACCCCTCATATGATCCCAATATACATATTGATATACATATAGATCCACCAACTTTACATTTGAATTTTTAGACATCCAGCGATCCTGATCTATTTGAAACTGGCTAGAATTCAGTTACCTATAGGTCATTTTCTGCAGGCATAAGAGCTTTTTCCTTTATGTTGGGCGGAAATCACATGTTCTACCATATTTTCTTTTCCGAAATAAATATCTGTGTTATGCTACAAGTCTAAGTTTCAAAAAAAAAAACGAATCAGATTGGGTCCCCTCAAATCTAAACAATCTTGTTTTTTTGAACATGAAGAAATAAAGAAGCCATTGCAATTGCCGGAAATACCAGGCCTACTAAAGGCACAAAAATAGAGGGAAAATTGAAAGTTGTCATAAAATGGGGTACCTCGATTTATTATTTGTACCTATTCTTCTTTTTTTTTTATATCATATTTTATATTTATACTAATTATAATTAATAAGTGTAATTATATTATTATGAATTCGTAGTTATTATGAATTCATTCAATTTGAAAATTCTTATTTAGAGATCTAAGTGAGTATATAGAATAAGTCCAAGGAATGTAGAACTAAATAAATGAACTTATTCATCTATTTACATGAAAGATACATATGATTATCCATTTGATTTTTCTTCGTTTTTTTGTGTTTTGTTCTTATCTTCAAATTTAATAAAGAAATAGTTTCTTACAAATTATCAAAAGATTCGTTAGAATGCGACACAACTGGGATTTTTAGTGAAAACGGGATTTTCGGGAGATGGAGAAAGATATAAAACTATATATTTATATTTTCTATATAAGATGAAATTCGTTTTATTTTCCTAATTTCACGAAAGGAAAAACTCACGTTTTTATCTTGTTGATAGAGACTTCTTAATTAGTAATCGGGAATCAGGTAAAAAAAAAAAGAGTTATCCGCTACTTTTACTTTTGATTTTTTCTACAATTAGATCTTAGGTCGTCAAAGAAAACTCCCTTTTTAGTTACTTTGATTTCGATAAGCTAAGATTCGGATAAGCTAACTACTTGTTTTTGTTTGCTACAAATAAAATAATTGAACATTGAACTTAGTGCGCTCTACTTGATTGAATTGGAATTCAAAGGAAAGAAGGCGTGGAACTTAAATAACTCACTCAGAACGCTTTTTAAAAGATTACGCGGTACGATTAAGTCGAATAAGCCCTTCTGGAATAAATATTCAGCCACTTGTGAACCTTCGGGTACTGTTGTATTCAATGTTTGTTCAATTACTCTTTTACCCGCAAATGCAATGTAGGAATTTGG